TCTTTGATATATGTGGCGCAACCCAATCGTCGTTTTAAAAATTTATAATGGAATTGATCTTCTTCTTCATACTCATTTGAATATGAATAATGAATATATCTATATATATAATATTAATATAAATATAAAAATATTAAATATTAATATAAATATATAATAATATATATTATATAAATATAAAATATAATATAAAATATAATAAAATATAATAAAATATAATATATATACAATACAATAAAATAATATATAAATAAATATAATATATAAATTATAAATAAATATTAAATATTATTTAATTATTTATAATTAATTATTATAATTAATATAATTTAGAATTAGTATAATAGTATAATTTAGTATGTATTTAGTATTACAATAGAATAAATAGAATAATATTAATATAGTTATAGTATAAGTTATAGTATAGTATAATATACATATACTAAAGCTAAAGTTAAAATAGAAAGAAAAATAAAGAAATAATATGAGGAACCTCCCTTGACAGTAATATACTGTATGTTGTATATGTAAATCCTAGATATGAAAAGAGGCATAATTCATCCAGCAAAGGGAACAGATATAATAGTATATAAAGAAAAATAATAGGTGCACAACACAAATAAAAAAAAAATACAATAAATTTGGAAAAGAAAATAAGAAAATAAAGTAAAGAACAATGGTCAATGAGATAAAAATCATGAATAAAAAAATTCAGGTTCAAATTTCATATTCATAGATAATCTAGACGGTCATTTATAAAAGATAGGGAAATGAAATACACTGACTCATGATTCTTATTCATCCACTTGTGAAAAAAGGATTGGTTGGCTCGTTGAATTGAAAATTTACTTATTGAATGAGTAAAGGATTAAAATGGATTCCATTGGGTGGTACCAACTCAATCGAATGCTAACTTCCATTTACTTCATTATGGATTATGGAATTAACCGATCAACTTGCTATCGGATACTTATTTTTGATTCAGTATTAAAATAAAAAAAAATTCGACATATTATTATTATGATTTACGATTATGAGAAGCAATACCACGACTTCTGATCCTGCGGTTTCCACACTTGAAGAACAAAACCTAGGGCGTATCGCTCAAATTATTGGCCCAGTACTGGATGTCATTTTTCCACCGGGCAAGATGCCTAATATTTATAATGCTTTGGTAATTAAGGCTCGAGATACGGCTGGTCAGCAAATTAATGTAACTTGTGAGGTACAACAATTATTAGGAAATAATCGAGTAAGAGCTGTAGCTATGAGCGCTACAGATGGTCTGATGAGAGGAATGAAGGTGATTAACACGGGAGCTCCTCTAAGTGTTCCAGTCGGCGGAGCTACTCTCGGACGAATTTTCAACGTTCTTGGGGAACCTGTTGATAATTTCGGTCCTGTTGATACTCGCACAACATCTCCTATTCATAGATCTGCACCCACCTTCATACAGTTAGATACGAAATTATCAATCTTTGAAACAGGGATTAAAGTGGTGGATCTTTTAGCCCCCTATCGCCGTGGAGGAAAAATCGGACTATTTGGGGGAGCTGGGGTGGGTAAAACAGTACTCATCATGGAATTGATCAACAACATTGCCAAAGCTCATGGAGGCGTATCCGTATTTGGCGGAGTAGGGGAGCGTACTCGTGAAGGAAATGATCTCTACATGGAAATGAAAGAATCCGGGGTGATTAATGAAAAAAATCTTGGAAAATCCAAAGTAGCTCTAGTCTATGGTCAAATGAATGAACCGCCAGGAGCTCGTATGAGAGTTGGCTTGACTGCCCTAACCATGGCGGAATATTTCCGGGATGTTAATGAGCAAGACGTACTTCTATTCATCGATAATATCTTTCGTTTCGTTCAAGCAGGGTCCGAAGTATCTGCCTTATTAGGTAGAATGCCTTCCGCAGTGGGTTATCAACCTACCCTTAGTACGGAAATGGGTTCTTTGCAAGAAAGAATTACTTCTACCAAAGAAGGATCTATAACATCGATCCAAGCAGTTTATGTACCTGCGGATGATTTGACCGACCCTGCTCCTGCCACGACATTTGCACATTTAGATGCTACTACCGTATTATCAAGAGGATTAGCTGCCAAAGGTATTTATCCAGCAGTAGATCCCTTAGATTCAACGTCAACCATGTTACAACCTCGGATCGTTGGCGAGGAACATTATGAAACTGCTCAAAGAGTTAAGCAAACTTCACAACGTTACAAGGAACTTCAGGACATTATAGCTATCCTTGGGTTGGACGAATTATCCGAAGAAGATCGTTTAACTGTAGCAAGAGCACGAAAGATTGAGCGTTTCTTATCACAACCCTTCTTTGTGGCAGAAGTCTTTACTGGTTCTCCGGGGAAATATGTTGGTCTCGCAGAAACAATTCGGGGATTTCAACTCATCCTTTCCGGAAAATTAGATGGTCTTCCCGAACAGGCCTTTTATTTGGTGGGTAACATCGATGAAGCTACCGCGAAAGCTATTAACTTAGAAAACTTAGAAGAGGAGAGCAAATTGAAGAAATGACCTTAAATCTTTGTGTACTGACTCCTAATCGAATTATTTGGGATTCCGAAGTGAAAGAAATTATTTTATCTACGAATAGTGGACAAATTGGAGTATTACCAAACCATGCCCCCATTGCCACGGCTGTAGATATAGGTCTTTTGAGAATACGGCTAAACGACCAATGGTTAACAGTGGCTCTTATGGGTGGTTTCGCTAGAATAAGTAATAATGAGATAACTATTTTAGGAAATGATGCAGAATTTAGTACTGACATTGATGCACAAGAAGCTCAACAAACTCTTGAAATAGCTGAAGATAACTTGAGTAGAGCTGAGGGTAAGAGACAAGCAATTGAGTCAAATCTAGCTCTCAGACGAGCTAGGACACGAGTAGAGGCTGTCAATGTGATTTCCCAGTAAATGCATTCAATAAAAATAAAAAGAATCAAAAAAATAATTAAAATTAAAGGAGTTTCTTATTATACACTACATTTTCATTCCAAAAATTGAACCAAATTGAACACAATGAAGTCTAATCTGATTAATCTTATGATAGAACGAAAAAAAGAGGATGGGTAGAAAAACTTATTAGATACCTGATTCCATGGTATCTAATAAGTTCTACCTACTATTGGATTTGAACCAATGACTCCCGCCGTATGAAAGCAATACTCTAACCACTGGGTTAAGTAGGTTATTTATCACCACAAAAAGGTCTTCATCACTTCGATGGATTCTAGTTAAAATATGCTTTCTAAGCAATATCAATCTTTTACCAGTAAATGGATCGGAGAGTTATCATATGCATATGGGATACCCTTCTTGACAAGAAATTGCCTCTATGTTAAAATAGTTATGATTTATGATAAGGGTTATAGCTCAGTTAGGTAGAGCACCTCGTTTACACGTGCGCCAATGCTTTTCAAGGAAGCCCATTATGCAATGACCATAATTGATCTTTTTGAGAAGTCGATGTCTTATTCCGTAGATTCGAGAGAACAAGAGAAAAATAGCCTGACAAATATTTGGTTCGATCCGATTCAGGTGCGAATTCCACTGCCAAATCAATCAAATAGAACATGCCATTGTAAGGTAAATGTCCAGTCCATTCAATGCCAGGCTTAATGAGTATAAGGGTCTCAAAAGAACCTCTTGTCGTCCTATGAGCTTTGAGGTGTATGAAGTCTCATATTTTACTCTTGCAGTGGAGCGATAGAGGCTCCATTTCACTTAGGTTGATCTAGGCCGAAGGCAGACCTAAATCAAGGTCATTTTTCTTTGAAACACTTTGGTATTGCTCCTAGATCAGGATACAAATAATGAATCAGAGCACATGGAACCGTCTCATTATCTTTTTATCTTCCTGTAAAGAAAAAAATGGTGGACTAACTGATCTTTACATCAGTTGATGAAAGAGCCCAATGCAACAAAATGCATGTTGGGTCTTTGAAACAGTTCGAATCATTTCGATAATAATCAGTTTTCTCTGTTTTACCGAGAAGGTCTACGGTTCGAGTCCGTATAGCCCTAATACATTATACATTCCATTTTTGTTTTGTATAGAGATTTTAGTAGTTTTATTTTATATTTTATTTAATAGTAGGAACAATAAAATAAACACAATAATTCATTTCAACGGACCCAATTGGTATTTGTCAAATCTCGGATCAAATAACCATATTTCTTTATCCATTTTCATGAATGAATTACTTTTTCCTCTTTTATTGCCCATGATCAAAGAGTTATTTATACACTTTTTTGGGGTTTGGTATACCCAAACCCAGTCAATTTATGAAATGAAAATCATGAAAGAATACTGTCTAAAGACTTCAACCTGACCCAAGCAAATCCAATCCTAAGTCGCATGGATCTAGGACCTATTCTTTTCTTGATCTTGAGTATTTGTGGATAATCAGTTTTTGGCTGAACAACAAACCTAATAGATTCTTAGATTCTTTCAATTTGAAATTTGTTTTAAAGATAATGTAGGGCTAATTAATTAGCCCTACATCCATCAAGGCTCCTCCTTCTATATTCTAAGAGTTGAGCGGGTTTGGGAATTTGGTCTGTCGAATTGCTCGATAATGTGTTATTCTTTCTATTAGACTATTAGGAGAAGATTATTAGAGGGATCCTATATTATGCCGAACGTTCATGATTCCATAAAATGAAAAATGAAATATAACTATACTATTATAGTTATACTAATAAAAATATAGTAATAATATTATCATATTCTATTGATATTGAATTCTTAATGATTATTATTTTCAATTTTATTGAATTTATTTATAATTTTTTCTTTACTATAAAGAAGATTCTTTTATAGATGCTATAACGAAACTTCGTAAGAAGATATCTCAAAAAATCTTTGAAGTTGAAGATAGAACTGTGTATCAACAGGAGAATCGATGTTTTACTACTAATCACAAGGTTTACCTTCGACACAGTACTAATACTGGAAATTCTAATCAAGGATTACTCTATCAATTACCATCTACTTCAGAGATACCTTTTAGATTTGAATTTTAAAAAGATTTAAAGTCCAAAGGGTCAGTATCTTCTTACGAATTAGTTAATCAGGCAGGGTTCCTTTGTGCAGAATAAGAAAGAGCGGGTCAGTCTTTAACAATTTCATTGTCAATGTGAAGTATTGATACAAAGAAAAATGTGGTAGAGATGAAGGAGATGCAAATTCGTTTATATGATTGGCTAGTCAAGCATGAGCTAGTTCATAGATCTTTAGGCTTTGATTGCCGAAGAATAGAGACTTTACAAAAAAAAACCAAAGATTGGGACTCAATTGCTGTCATTTTATATGTATATGGTATATGGTTACAATTATTTACGCTCCCAGTGTGCCTATGATGTAGCACCAGACGGATTTTTAGCTAGTGTGTATCACCTTACGAAAATACGTTATGGTATAGATAAACCAGAGGAGGTATGCATAAAAGTATTTGCCCCCAGGAGTAATCCTCGAACCCCGTCCGTTTTCTGGATTTGGAGAAGTACGGATTTTCAGGAACGGGAATCTTATGATATGTTGGGAATTTCTTATGAGAATCATCCTCGCCTTAAACGTATCTTGATGCCTGAAAATTGGATAGGCTGGTCCTTACGTAAAGACTATATTACTCCACTCCCAATTTCTATGAAATACAAGATGCTCTTTGAATGATAAGTACTTATACGACACGACTCCAGATTTCATTTCAATCAAAGAACATTTTTACATTCCCTTCTAGATGAAACAGAGTAACTGGACTTTAATTCATATGAGGGTGGCTAAAAAAAGAGGTTCTCATTGATATTCCCCAATTGGAAAGATATCATATACATTTTGTATGAGCAGAAAGACTAGGATGACTTAAAAGAGTTCTGTACCATGAACTTTCTATCGCGCACATCACTTAGGGGGGGCGCCGGAAATTGAGCAAGAGTGAAAAAAAAAATATGAAAAAAAAAGACGGAAGAGACGAAATGCATAAATGCAAAATGAAAGGAATTGGGGTTGATTTGTACTGTGTCTGAAAAACATCCTTTCACTCTGAATCTTTTTATCTAATTTTTTCATGAAATTTGAGATATATACGAAAATTGAACATCCTATTTAAAATTTAAATAAGATCAAAGTATGAACAGAGAGGAAAAAAAGCAAAATGAAAAGGAAAGTAAAGAATATGTATCCCGATCCGTATCAATGAATTTCATTTGTATGAGGTATTAATATTTATCCGATACATTATTCACGTGTCAGGAACCAGATTTGAACTGGTGACACGAGGATTTTCAGTCCTCTGCTCTACCAACTGAGCTATCCCGACCATTTCCTGTGCATCATCCTAGCGGAGTACTTGTATCTATGTCAATGAAAAGAACTAAAAAAGTCTTAACAAATTGTACCTAGCTCCTCAATTTCTTAGATCTTCAAAACAAAAAGAAGACTTTCTTTGTATTGTAAATGTAAGGATAATGATATGGACTGTGAATGACTCAATAACGGGGATTCCTTGAATCTATACATATATGTTCATTTGTACAGGTATCGTATCTATACAAATGAAATTGGATTGGAAGAAGAAACGAGGATTTCTATTCGGATCCGTTTGTGAAAGAACAGAGTGAATGAAATGAGAAAGATATTGAATTTTGGTTGAACTGAACCATTGATGAAAAAAAAAAGAAGATAAAGAAATAAGAGGAGGTAAAATGGGCTTTTCTTGGGGATAGAGGGACTTGAACCCTCACGATTTTTAAAGTCGACGGATTTTCCTCTTACTATAAATTTCATTGTTGTCGGTATTGACATGTAAAATGGGACTCTCTCTTTATTCTCGTCCGATTAATTTTCAAAAGATCTATGAAACTCTGGAATTAATCATTTGATCAATGAATATTCGAATTCTATTTCAATTTAAACTTCAATTGGAAAATGGGAATGGATTCAGAATAACTCTTCCTTTTTTCATAGATTTTTTGATCTTTAGAATGATTATTTGATCTCTATCATTCTAATTAATATAGAAAGAATCTAAATATCGAAATAGAGGGTTGTGATTAATCTTTCCTATGTCAGTATGTATTAGGTATATAAGCTTATCCTTTACTGTCATTTCTATCATTTGATAGAAGGATTTTTGCTACTAACGTAACGTAGTCAATTTCATTCGTTAGAACAGCTTCCATTGAGTCTCTGCACCTATCCCTTTTTATTCTAATTTTCCATTTTTTATAAAGATTTGGCTCAGGATTGCCCATTTTTAGTTCCAGGGTTTCTCTGAATTTGGAAGTTACCACTTAGCAAGGTTTCCATACCAAGGCTCAATCCAATCAAGTCCGTAGCGTCTACCAATTTCGCCATATCCCCCTTTGCTTTGATATTTGATATGATACAAGGATCTAATTGTAATTCCATACACCTCTTTCATTGATCTTGGAACTGTTGAATTCATTAGGTAAGGATTCTTGTATCGAAAAAGTGTATGCTGCTATTTTCTTTTTTTGGCCGTCTTCCATTCTATCATTTCATCTCTATTGGATGAACCCTATTTGTTTCAATCCGAAATTATTCTATCATTGATGTATCCGCAATTCAATATAGATAGATATATCCCACATATATCTATGCCTTGACCCCCCCTTCTTTTTTATAGCGGAATTAAAAATAGTAGAACGCTCGATATTTATTTATTTATTTATTTTTTTTTTTAACAATTCGTCCTCTTGTGTATAATGATAGAATACAAGTTTCTATCAGTTTTAGTCATGGATTTACATTATTCGAATAGAAATCAATAGAATATGATTCTATTTAGTTTTTCACTATTTATCTATTAGGATATAGATAGTTTCTTTATGTGAAATTTCGATTTAGATTTATAGTATAGTTTTTTAGTTACACCATTAGAATGAGAATAAATGAATTATTCATAATATGATTTTAATTATCATAAAATAATCATATTAATATTATTGAAGTGAAGATTTAATTTAAGATTGGATTTATTGTATTGATTTCATATCCATCTTTATTTCATATTCATCTTCATATTAATCATATCATATTCAAAATAGTAAGAATTTAATTCGAAATTAGATTTTTTTAGATTTTCTATTATTTAATATTTCGAATTATTTTAAAAATTTCGAATTAGAAATTCTAATATGATAATTTGATTAATAGGATAATATGAATATGGAATTTAATTTCTATTTATATATATAGATATAATATCTAGATATAAAGAATCTAAAGATTTTTATTTTCTATTTTATAATATAGAATCTAAAATCTATAACTAATAACTATAAATAGAATAAATAAGAATAGAAATAGAGAAGAAATTGAAATAATCAATAAATTGAAATAATCAATAAATGAAAAAAAAAGAAGAATCACCAGGTAATAGCTAAGATCCGAGAGTTTCCTATACACTATTGATCTTATATCCGCCCGCTTAGCTCAGAGGTTAGAGCATCGCATTTGTAATGCGATGGTCATCGGTTCGATTCCGATAGCCGGCTCTTTTTCTTTGCATGATTGAAAATATCTACTCTCGCTTTCTCTAAATGTCGAGTTATTATGTCATGGTAACTTGCAGCTATAGCTATGAATAAAAAAAGTTAACTAGATCTTTACAGAAGAAATTTGAAAAGGTAGCCTTCGCTTGAACTTCACTATATTATATATACAAAAAATAAAAATATTGATAAAATTTATTTCATTCTGCTTTGTAATACTTCAGTAGATTGTGTTTTGCTTTGCTGATCCTTTAGTTCAGTCTGAATTTATTTTATATATTTTATATATTTTCGAATATTTTTTTATATTTGAATTTTAGATTTCTATAATATTATAATTAGAATTTTTTTTTCAAATGAAAGTGAATCAAAAAGGGAGCCTTTATTTATATGTCTCGTTACCGAGGACCTCGTTTCAAAAAAATACGCCGTCTGGGGTCTTTACCGGGACTAACTAGTAAAAGCCCCAGATCCGGAAGTTATCTTCAAACCCAATTGCGCTCGGGAAAAAGATCACAATATCGTATTCGTTTAGAAGAGAAACAGAAATTGCGTTTTCATTATGGTCTGGCAGAGCGACAATTACTTAAATATGTGCATATTGCTGGAAAAGCCAAAGGGTCAACAGGTCAGGTTTTACTACAACTACTCGAGATGCGTTTGGATAACATCCTTTTTCGATTAGGTATGGCTTCGACCATTCCTGGAGCCAGACAATTAGTTAACCATAGACATATTTTAGTTAATGGTCGTATAGTAGATATACCAAGTTATCGTTGCAAACCCCGAGATATTATTACTACGAAGGATAAAGAAAGATCGAAAGCTCTGATTCAAAATTATCTTGTTTCATCCCCCCGCGGGGAATTGCCAAACCATTTGACTATTAATTCCTTACAATATAAAGGATTTGTAAATAAAATCATAGATAATAAATCGATCGGTTTGAAAATAAATGAGTTGTTGGTCGTAGAATATTATTCCCGTCAAACTTGATTCTAACGAAAATAAAAAAAGCAAGGTTCATACAATTTTTACCCCCTTCTCTGAAGTAAATAGAGTACCTTGTCTCATTCACATATCAAAAATGGATCGACAATAAATAGGATTCTTTTTCTTCTTTTCAATATCAATACAATATTTCTATTTGTATTTTACGTATCACAGGCTCTAATTAGGGATAGAGAATCTCTATCAAATAAGGACTGTTAGAATAATCAAATAAGGACTGTTAGAATAATGATATCAATTATTATTTGATTTGATACGTAACGTTGATAAATGAAAAGAAAAGGAGAGAGAGGGATTCGAACCCTCGGTAAACAAAAGTTCACATAGCAGTTCCAATGCTACGCCTTGAACCACTCAGCCATCCCTCCTACGGAATCTTATTCTTGACCAAAAACCGAATTAAGTAGCGAGCCATTCATCTTAATTGTAGTACAGGTATGACCCCCTGGTGGTTCCATAGGAAGAAAAGTTTTTTTCCAATTTCATATTTATCAACAGCAACTTCTTTCATTAGCTACCCCATGATCTATTCAAAATTCATGAATTGTCCGATTCATTTTTTGATTTCAACTGTATGTCGTGGCACATATACGTTATGCAAACAAAATAAAATTAAAATAATGAAAATAATGAAAATAAAGGATGGTTACCTTATTTTTTTATCATGGAATGATTATTCAATTCTTTTTCCTTTTGATAACCAAATCAAAACTTATCGAGTTATCAAAATCAATACATAGGAAACTTGGTTATTAAACTTAGATGAAATAGTAATAGTATACTACTAAATTGGAATGAAATATAATCTGATTCAACTATTTCATTTCATCTTTGTCAAAAGGGAGGACAATTTGTGCTCCACGTTTTTCCAATTAGTCTGTTTTTATGTTATTTTGTACTGTACAATTCCTTTTTTTGTGGGATCGTTTTCCCCGAAGGGGAATGAAAATAATTATAGAATGAATTGATAATTATGCCTAGATCTCGAATAAATGGAAATTTTATTGATAAGACCTCCTCAATTGTAGCCAATATCTTATTACGAATAATTCCGACAACTTCAGGAGAAAAAAAGGCATTTATCTATTACGGAGATGGTGCGATTTGATTCTTTTCTTGTTTTTTTACCCCTCAGTTTTACGAGAAAAAGAACGTAGTTAGGAATATAAAAAAACAAATTAGTGAAAGAAACCTACGCTTGGTGAAGGTGAAGTTTAGAGATAGAGCAATTCCTTCTGTCGTGTATCCTCGATTGATGCAGCCTTAGATGCTTCAATTATCGATTTTAGTATTGAGCGAAAGGTTACATCTATAGGTTCTTTATTGGAGGTCAATCCTACTTAATTAGTATCCATAGGTAGCATTGTGGAAAAAGCACTACACCTAGGAATCAACAACACGAAAACTTTGTTATAAATAACCCTTTTCCTTATCGGTATCGGGACTAACAAGAATGGTTGGGAAAACTAAGATCCATCTCATTCGTGCTTTGGGTACCCGTATAACCATCAAAGACCGTTGAAGTGACTAATTCCTGGAAATCGTAAGCGTTGAGTACAAAGAAATTGTTGGAGTTACCATTTCTATCTATCACTAATACGATTGGTGGTAAGAAAAAACCTCTTGTGGGAAGGCTGGTTAGAAATTTCTTGTAAAAATACCAGCTCCTGTCAGTTCATAATGAGAATAGTGAAATTTTGATTACATGAATTATTACCTTTAGTACTATGCACAGAAGGGAGGAGCCGTATGAGATGAAAATCTCACGTACGGTTCTGTAACGGAGATTCCTTTACAAGAATGAACGACCGTAACGGATGTCGGCTCAATCCGAAGGAAATTATGCAGAAGCTTTACAGAATTATTATGAAGCTACGCGACCAGAAATTGATCCCTATGATAGAAGTTATATACTCTATAACATAGGTCTTATACACACAAGCAACGGAGAGCATACAAAAGCTTTGGAATATTATTTCCGGGCACTAGAACGAAATCCATTTTTACCACAAGCTTTTAATAATATGGCCGTGATCTGTCATTACGTGCGACTATCTTCACTATAGAAAGAAGGAAAAAGAGATCAAATCGTCTAGTAAATACTAGAAAAAAAAGGCTTTCTACATATGCATCGTCCAAAGTAACGATTTTTATCAGCTGTAGCAAGGAAAGATACTTCGCGAGAACCAAAAAAATCGGAAGAAATAGGTATGGCCTATATACTATACTCTATGGATAAAGAGTCGAATTGATAGAGAAAGCACCGTAAAGATCAATTAGTAAGCTATTATTTGGTCAATACATTTCAGAACTGCTTACTTATGTCATGATATGGAATAAAAAAAGTTAGAAATCAACTTATGTAATAGAGTCGATCTACTAAAGTATTGAGCAGCGGTGTAGCATCAGATCCCAAAGATTGTAAGTTCTTTTTTATTAATGGGATAAAGTCTTTTTCAAAGATTCTATATAAAAAGATATAAAAATATCATATCCCATATATGAAATATGAAACCGAGATAGTTACCTTTCAGAAAATTCTAACGATATCGGGGGATATCTATGCTTCATTCTTCTGAAGGTGGGAGAAAAGAGAAAACTAATCATTCATCCAAATTCGAATTGGAAACTTATGTATTATGTAATAAACATCTTCTGGTTTATTCAAGATAAAATAGAATAGATTGATGAGCCGTATGAGGTAGGAAACTCTCAAGTACGGTTCTAAGGGAGGGAATTGACTCACCTATTCCGACCGTGGAGAACAGGCCATTCTACAAGGCGATTCTGAAATTGCAGAGGCTTGGTTCGATCAAGCTGCTGAGTATTGGAAACAAGCTATAGCGCTTACTCCAGGGAATTATATTGAAGCGCATAATTGGTTAAAAATAACGAGGCGTTTTGATTTTTAATAAGACCCTTTTTTTTGTATCCAGCAATCAAAT